CTGATAGCACCTGCTCCTGTAGAGATTTCTCGATTTCGAAATGTCTCAAAGCCTTGGTTAGTAAAAAAAAGTGGGATGCCGTATTTCCAGGATTGGATTTCATACTCGAATAAACCCCGTAATCGTAAGAAAGTAGGTTTTTTAGCTATGGGCCTAGCAAAAGAAAAATTGAGATAGGTTCCTATAGGATTGGATTCCCCCTTTAAAAATCGGACGTGAAGGTTTCCTCTCATCCGGCTCAAGTAGTTACACCAAATAAAGAAGGGAGTTATTTTTTTTTTTACTTTGTTCGATAAAAATAAAACCCTACAAAGAACTACTCCTTACTCAAGTTCCCAGTCCAGTAAGGACCGACCTTTCATTAATTCATTTTTCTTTTGACTTTCACCTTTTAACTTTATAAATGACTTATTTACGACAAAACTGAAATGTGAAATTCTTGAGTAGTCTACTTCCCTTCAAATGATGAATCCCCTTTAAATTAAAGGAATACTTTGGGACTCGTAAGGGATTTACTTGTCTATATATCGTTTCATTCGATCTTTTAGGTCTCTACTCACCTCGATGGTTATGTCATGATGCCCCTTGAAACATATATGCGATAGATAGACTTCTGTAACCATGCTATATTTGCTTGCTTGAACAGAATTTATCTCTAAAAGAAATGAAATGGCTAATTCCACGAAAAAGTATTTTTTTTTCACGAGGTATCACTAGCAATTCCCATTTATCTGTTACGGAATCGACCATGGATCAATTCCCCTTTCATTTGGAAGTATTGAATACACCCATAATTCTGAGCTTCATGTTACTCCTTCCAAGACACATGTCAGAGTCGGGGGCATCCCAATCAGATTGAATGGGATGACAGTTTATTAGTCCGAATCTGTAAAATGCAAATTTCGATCAAATCACACATCGCAGTATACTAGGCCTTCTAATTCCTTAAGGGGCTTATCTAAAAGATTCGCGATATAACTAGGAAGACGTTTCAAATACCACACATGAGTTACTGGACATGCGAGTTTGATGTATCCCATTTGATATCTTCGTATGCGGGAATCAACAAATTCCACCCCGCATTCTTCACAAAAATTCGGGTCCTCTTTTTCAGCTCCGATCACTCGATAATTTCCACAAGCACAAATTCCACTTTTTATGGGTCCAGAGATTCTTTCACAAAACAATCCATCTTTTTCCGGTTTATTGGTTTTATAATGAAAAGTATAGGGTTTTGTCACCTCTCCAACTATCTCTCCATTGGGTAGAATTTTGTTGGCCCAAGCCCTTATTTGTTGAGGAGACACTGGTCCAATTCGAAGTTGTTGATGTTTATACCGGTCGATCATAGAATATAAATTCTGATTCATTCGGATCAAACTTCCTTCCTATTAATCTGGAAGTTCTTCTCAGATACAAGGAAATGATTCAGTTCCAGAGCCAAAGATCGTAGTTCTCGAACGAGCAATCGAAAAGATTCTGGAGCATCCTCAGGATTAGGTACTGTTCCTCCAATGATCGTAGCACCAAGTAATTCTTGACGAGCTCTAATATGATCAGATTTATAAGTAAGCATCTCTTGTAAAATATGAGCAACACCAAATCCCTCTAGAGCCCAAACTTCCATTTCTCCTACTCGTTGTCCCCCTTGCTTTGCCCTTCCTCTAAGGGGTTGTTGTGTAACAAGTGCGTAATGTCCACTCGAACGTCCATGAATTTTATCATCAACTTGATGAATTAATTTTAGGATATAGGACTTGCCTATTAGAACAGGTTGTTCAAAAGGATCTCCTGTTCTTCCATCAAATATTCCGCTTTTTCCCGGATACTCGGGTTCAAATACCCATGGGTTTTTTGTTTGCTTACTGGCTTCATATAATTCAGAAAACACTAGTTTTCTTGAAGCCTCTTGCTCATATCTCTCATCAAAAGGTGCTATTCTATAATGTCTCTTTAGCAGATCCCCCGCTAACCCGAGCGAACATTCAAATATCTGTCCCACATTCATTCGCGAGGGTACTCCTAAGGGGTTGAAGACCATATCAACAGGTGTTCCATCTTGCAAGTAGGGCATATCTTGTCTAGACAAGATTTTAGAAACGATACCCTTATTCCCATGTCTTCCAGCTACTTTATCACCCACTTTGATTTCACGTTTCTGTGAAATATATACACGAATCCTTTCTGGATTATAACTGGAACCCCCTTTTTTCTGGATCCACCTCACATCAATAACTCGACCCCTTCCACCTATAGGTAGTTTTAGAGAAGTTTCTTTTGCGGTGGATACCTGAATGCCAAGTATGGCTCGTAATAATCTATCCTCGGGGGCATACGAGGATTCGTTCGCTGTCTGAGGCGTTAATTTACCTACTAAAATATCACCGGCTTCTATCCAAGATCCCAGGATCACAATTCCATTTCTGTCTAAATTTCGGAGTAAATGAGCCTCTAAATGCGGTATTTCCTTAGTGATTCTTTCGGGACCTTGGCTTGTCAC